TAATCATATTTGTTTCGGTAAATATGCTCTTCAGGCACTTGAACCTGCTTGGATCACATCTAGACAAATCGAAGCAGGTCGACGAGCAATGACACGAAATGCACGCCGTGGTGGAAAAATATGGGTCCGTATATTTCCAGACAAACCAGTTACAGTAAGACCTGCTGAAACACGTATGGGTTCGGGGAAAGGATCCCCTGAATATTGGGTAGCTGTTGTTAAACCGGGGCGAATACTATATGAAATGGGTGGAGTAACCGAAAATATAGCTAGAAGGGCTATTTTAATAGCAGCATCTAAAATGCCTATACGAACTCAATTTATTATTTCGGGATAAAAATGTAGAACCGACAGAGATGAATCTTAGGGATAAAACAAAAACGCAGGTTTCTTTTTTTGGACAAACAATATTTCTTTTATTTTCTTCATCCTTTGCATTGGAAGAATAAACAAAAAATTTGATATGATTCAACCTCAGACCCATTTAAATGTAGCGGATAACAGCGGGGCTCGAGAATTGATGTGTATTCGAATCATAGGAGCTAGTAATCGTCGATATGCTCATATTGGTGACGTTATTGTTGCTGTGATTAAAGAAGCAGTACCAAATATGCCCCTAGAAAAATCAGAAGTAGTGAGAGCTGTAATTGTTCGTACCTGTAAAGAACTAAAACGTGACAGCGGTATGATAATACGATATGATGACAATGCTGCAGTTGTGATTGATCAAGAAGGAAATCCAAAAGGAACTCGAATTTTTGGGGCAATCCCCCGTGAATTGAGAAAATTGAATTTTACTAAAATAGTTTCATTAGCTCCCGAGGTATTATAAAATAAAATGAGATCGTGATATCTTTGGGGTATTTGAAAGAAATAGATTAAGAACTAGATTAATTCGTAGATTGTGTCTCACGCATATACCTTGCAAAATTCCTATTCATAAATCAATAAAAAAAAAAGAAAAACATGTTGATTATATCCAATTTTGAGACACCAATAATTTTAGTTCATCATGGGTAGAGACACTATTGCTGAGATAATAACCTCTATACGAAATGCTGATATGGATAGAAAAAGAGTTGTTCGCATAGCATCTACTAATATTACCGAAAATATTGTTAAAATACTTTTCCGAGAGGGTTTTATCGAAAACGTCAGAAAACATCGAGAAAAAAACAAATATTTTTTGGTTTTAACCCTTCGACATAGAAGGAATGGGAAAAGACCCTATAGAAATTTTTTAAATTTAAAACGGATCAGTAGACCCGGTTTACGAATCTATTCTAACTCTCAACGAATTCCTAGAATTTTAGGTGGGATGGGAATTGTAATTCTTTCTACTTCTCGGGGTATAATGACAGACCGGGAGGCTCGACTAGAACGAATCGGTGGAGAAATTTTGTGTTATATATGGTAATCCATTTAATATCCAAATGGGATCCGAAACCTCTTCCTATTTGTAAAAAAAAAAAGAAAGGGGGTGAGTTGTCTAATATCGTCTTTCCTCCATTAATTGATACTTCAGGGGGGCTTTACCTGAAATGAAAGAACAAAAATGGATTCATGAAGGTTTAATTACTGAATCGCTTCCCAATGGCATGTTCCGAGTTCGGTTAGATAATGAAGATCTGATTCTAGGTTACGTTTCAGGAAAGATCCGACGTAGTTTTATACGGATACTGCCAGGAGATAAAGTCAAAATTGAAGTAAGTCGTTATGATTCAACCAGAGGACGTATAATTTATCGACTCCGAAACAAGGATTCGAAAGATTAGGTCATTTTTATTCGATACGATTCGAGATGCAAAATTTCAAGAAACTTATTTTCTACCAAAAAAGAATTAAGATAAGGAATGACAAATATGAAAATAAGAGCTTCCGTTCGAAAAATTTGTGAAAAATGTCGACTAATCCGTAGGCGGGGGCGCATTATAGTAATTTGTTCCAACCCGAGACATAAACAAAGACAAGGATAATCAGACCCGCTAAAGGGCTCAATGTACAAATAAGAAATCTGTTTTGACATAAAATGGATATATCCATATATTTCTGACTCATATTTATGAGATGATACAATATGGCAAAAGCTATACCGAGAACTGGTTCACGTAGGAATGTACGTATTGGTTCACGTAAGAGTGCACGTAGAATACCAAAGGGAGTTATTCATGTTCAAGCAAGTTTCAATAATACCATAGTCACAGTTACAGATGTGCGGGGGCGGGTGGTTTCCTGGTCCTCGGCCGGTACTTGTGGATTCAAGGGTACGAGAAGAGGGACACCCTTTGCTGCTCAAACTGCTGCAGCAAATGCTATTCGTACAGTAGTTGATCAAGGTATGCAACGAGCAGAAGTCATGATAAAAGGTCCCGGTCTCGGAAGAGACGCAGCATTACGAGCTATTCGTAGAAGTGGTATACTATTAACTTTCGTACGGGATGTAACCCCTATGCCACATAATGGCTGTAGACCTCCGAAAAAAAGACGTGTGTAGAAAGTG